TGGAAAGTTTCAAAATCATCATCCTAAGAACGAAATAAGAACTATACAAATTCTATAGCAATAGAAAACAAAAAAGAAAAACTGGAGGGTTATCATGATTTTGTAATCTTTAGTACCTTTATGCCTCAAGATAATCAATTCGGTCGTTTAAATAATTTATATAAAGAAATAATTTCTATAAAAACGAAAAATAATCACATATATATAAAAAAATAGAAAAATAATCACATATATATAATTCAATATATAAACAAAAATAGATACAAATTTTATTGTCTATTGCAATAGACAATAGAAAAAAAAAAAAAAAGAAAACCAAGGAGGTGGTGATCATGCTATTTCAATCGTTTGTAAGCTTGTGTATGAAGATAACCAATTCGGTCGTTGGGGTCGGACTCTATTATGGATTTCTAACTACATTCTCCATAAGGCCCGCTTATCTCTTCCTTTTCGTTGAAGAACCCGAGCAGAAGGCAGCAGCAATAACTGGTTTGATTATGGGCCAGCTCGTGAGGTTCATGTCGATCTATAATAGGCCTCTGCATCTACTATTGTGGACACCTCATATACTAGCTGTACTATTTCTACCGTATCTTTTGCTTTATTTCGCAGCCGACAATTGGGACTATACTATCACTACCAGTACCAGAAGCAATTTCCTCATTTTCCTGAATACTTTCATTTTTCAATTAGCCAACCAGATCCTTTTACCAAATTCAACGTTAGCCAGATTAGTCAATGTTTATATGTTTCGATGCAACAACAAGATGTTATTTGTAACAAGTAGTTTTGTTGGTTGGTTAATTGGTCACATTTGTTTCCTTTTATTCACGAAAAGATTATTCGACTGGATACGGATCTATCTTTTGAGTAGATCTAAGAAGGAACTTGTGTCCGCATTGGATAAGTACATTTATAAGTACCTTGGGGCAAAATTTCAGGTCCGTTTTTCACACTTTCAGTACCGTGTGTCAGAATTGAATAAGTCCATTAAGTCAGAATTGAATAAATACAAAAAGAAGATTTATCAGTACCTTGTTAGGTCCCTTGGGGAAGAATTTGAATTCCTTATGCGAACCTTTCAGTGGGTTGTGTCAGAAATTCAGTACTTGCTGTTAATAAACTTGAGGAGAAACACGGGTCGGTTCGTGAATATTTTCTTATTTGTTACCTGTGCCTACTATTTAGGCAGAATACCTTTATTCATTTTTCCACATCCACTGACAAGCGTCCAAGCCCCACAACTGCAACCAAATTGGTTAGCCAGACAAGGCCGAGAAGCTGACACTTACTGGGAGGACGAGGACGAGGACGAGGACGAGGAAAAGGAAGAGGAAAAGAAAGAGGAAAAGAAAGAGGAGATTGCACGAAAAAAAGTGCTATTCAAAGAAGAAATTCCTCCCACGCGTTTGGGAGCGGATCTGGATGAAGAAAAAGATCAAAAAGCACCCATAGTGGTGGAAGGCATTTTAGCGGCCGATTTTTTTCAGTTTCAATGGACTCGTCCAGTACGATACATAAGCAATCAACACTTTTTTGGGGCTGTAAGAAAGGAAGCTTCACAATATTTTTTTGATACATGCCGAAGTGATGGAAAAAAAAGAATATCTTTTACAGATCCTCCAAGTTTTTCTAGTTTTAAGGAACTGACGAAAGGGATGATATCTTCGTCCACAGTAGAAAGACTCTCCTTTGATAAACTAGACAAAGATTGGCTTTATAAGAACAAACAAAGACAAAACAACTTAAATAACGAGTTTATAAAGAGAATTGAGGCTCTAGACACGGGATTTCTTTTTCTAGATATACTCGACAAAAGGACTCGGGTTTGTATTGAGAAAATGAACGAAACCTGCCTCTGCCTACCAAAAAGGTATGATCCTTTGTTGAATGGGCCCTCTCGTGGAAGAATCAAAAAGTTTAGAAAAGTAATCGAGGATCCCGAAGAAAAGGAGAAAAGCGAAGAAAAGGAGAAAAGCGAAGAAAAGGAGAAAAGCGAAGAAAAGGAGAAAAGCGAAGAAAAGGCACCGAAAAGCAAAGAACAGGAGAAAAGGGAAGAAGAGGCACGTCTACGCGAAGAAGCACGTCTACGCGAAGAAGCACGTCTACGCGAAGAAGCACGTCTAAGCGAAGAAAGGGCACTTCTTCAATTGGGTGAATTTCGTGAAAAAGTCTACAATGTAATTAAATCTCGTAAATCTAGTGGAAGAAAAAAGAATGCAATGCAATCTCGTCGAAGAAAAAAGAATGCAATGCAATCTCGTGCAAAAGTCCAGAATGCAATGCAATCTCGTCGAAGAAAAAAAAATGGAACTACAAAATCTCGTGAAAGAATCGACGATGAACCTACAGAATCTCAACTTAAGCAAATCCTTGCTCTAAATCAAATTCATGAGACCCTTTTGCCAGGTTTCATTTTCGAGTCCCCAAAATTTGAAGAGAGAATGTTCGCGATACTAAAAAGTAAAACACTAAAACTAAGAGCAGAAGGAAAATTATATTATAATCCTTTGGCAAAATTTTTTTCTAAGCCTTGGGAAAAAGGGGGGGGAGGCATTGATTGGAACCAGCGAAAACTAAAAAAGCTAAAGCAACTAAGGACTTATAAAGTGGGAGAAAGTGTGGGACGAGCGCACATCGGTCAACGCGTCCCTCGCTGGTCATACGTATTACTCCGCGAGGTCGCATACGACCTGGGCGAACCCTTTGTGACCAAGCGGGGAGATAATGAGTGCTTTGATATTATATCAGCACAATACAAATATGAAATTATTTTGAATCAGGATACTCAAAATTTACTTATCAAAAATCTTTCTAAAGATAGTAATAAGATTGATCCGGAGATTGCTAAAGAGATTAATGAGAAGGTTAAGAAGGATTTGATCAAGAGTGGGGGAGACCCTTATAGTATTGACTTTGAGAAAAGCCTTGCTCATGTTCACGTTGGCAGCCTCATCACCAATATCGAGTGGAAAACCGAGAATAAGGACGTGTGGAGGACCTCCTTGAGAGCGGTGCGCGACCAATTTTGGCATCAGGATGACATCAAAGGTGTTGCGAGCGTCCTAAGGCGTAAAAACGGAGTTGTTGTAAGACAGATTGAAATGTTTCCGCATTCCCCTCTTTTTTTGGGCTTCTTAAAAAGTACACTGTCTAGTTCTTTTAGGGTAGTGAAACCCCTTGTTTTGAAAATGCAAAATTTGCTGCATAGGTTTGGAATCAAAAAAGGGGACCTTTTCACTCTTAAGGGACCTAAGAAAGAACAGACAAAAACAAAAAGGAAGACAAAAGGGAAGACAAAAAGGAAGACAAAAAGGAAGATAAACGAAAAAAAAAGCAAAGCATTGAAAGAACGGAAAAAATTGAAAAGAATCAAAAAAGAGAAAATCGAACTAGACCCCGAAGAAGAGCTGTTCCGGATGGATGGAATAGATGCATGGAATGAGCTTTATTATGGGCTAGGAGTAAGAGGTATCGTATTAATTTTTAACTCCTATTTTAGAAGATATATTGCATTGCCTTTAGCGATAATAGCTAAAAATATTGGTCGTATCTTATTTTTGCAGCAGCCCGAGTGGGCTGAGGATAGAAAGGACTGGGAAAACGAGACTCATCTTTTATGCAACGATGACGGTTTTGCTATAGGCGTCATATCCATCAGCAACTTTCCGGAGGAGTGGTGGGAATACGGTCTTCAGGTCAAAGTTTTATGGCCTTTAGAGTTGAAACCTTGGCACACAGCGGATGATAGACAAAGGATAACCAACGATTATGCTTTTATAAGGTCTTTCTGGGGACTAGCTGACTATCCTTGGGGTGGTGCCCGACCCAACCGTTCCTTTTCCATTTTTTGGGGGCCCATTTTTAACGAACTAGGCAAAAAAAGTCAAAGATTAGCAGCAGAAAAATTGGAAGGGAGCGCCTTTCGACTTATAAGAAGCGTTTTCAACCAAAAAATAAAGCCAAATTTTGTTAGAGTTCTAGGAAACCCAAAAGAAAGCATAAAACGGCTTAAAGAAAGCATAAAACGGCTTAAAGAAAGGGTTCTAGTTCTAAAAAGCACAATTTTGAAAATAATAAAAAAAAATACAAGATTGAAAGGGATAGGAGTAGATGAATCGAGTGAAACTCAAAAAGAAAAAGATTCTATAATCAGCAATGAGATAATTCATGAATCATTTAGTCAAATTCGATCTACAGCTTCTACAAATTCAGAAGAAAAAATACAAAATCTGATTAATAGAACAAGCACAATAAAAAATCAAATAGAAAGAATTACAAAAGAAAAAAAAAAAGTAACTCCAGGACTAAATAATAGTCCTAACAACAAAAAGCAAAATAATAATGTAGAATCACCAAAAAATATTTGGAAAATTGTAAAAAGAAGAAATGTTCGATTAATAAGTAAATGGAATTATTTTCAAAAAATTTTCATTGAAAAAATATACAAAATATACCTAGATATCTTTCTATGTATCATTAAGATTCCTAGAATCAATTTAACAAAAAAATTTTTTGAGAAAGACATTTCCAATACTGAAACAAATCAAAAAAGAATTACCTTTAGTTCGACTATAAAAAATAGAAATAAGCGGAAGTCACAGATTGTTCCGAAATTTGCTTCCTTGCCAAATTTATCTTCCCTGTCACAAGCATATGTATTTTACAAATTATCACAAACCCTAGTTAGTGATAAGTTAAGATCTGTTCTTCAATATCGCGGAACGTCTTTTTTTCTTAAGACTGCAATAAAGGATTCTTTTGAAAGACAGGGAATATTTCATTCCGAATTAAAGCATAAGAAACTTCGAAATTTTGGAACGAATCCATGGAAAAACTGGTTAAGAGGTCAGTCTCAATACAATTTATCTAAGGTTCATTGGGAGCGAGTAGGCGCACAAACCTGGCGAAATAAAGTCAACCGACGCCATACGCCTCAAAATAACGATTTAAATAAAGGAGATTCATATGAAAAAGACCCATTACTTCATTCCAAAAAACAAGATGATTCTGAAGTATATTCATTAGTAAGAAATCAAAAAACTAAGTTTAAGAAAAACTATAAATATGATCTTTTAGCATATAAATACATTTCTTCTGAAACTAAGAAGGACTCCTCTATTTCGAAATTGCCATTACAAGTAAATAAGAGCCAAGAGATCGACTTATTTGATATACCAGAGGAGATTGTTTTCAAGACTTATTTCAAGGATTGTATACTAGACAAGAAGTTTCTAGACAAGCTTTATCGAGACAATACTTATCTACACAATTATCTAGACAATACTTATGTAGACAAGGATTATCACAAGGATTATCTAGACAAGAGTTTTCTAGACAAGGTTTATTTCAAGGATTCTCTAGACCAGCTTTATCTAGAAAAGGATTATTACAAGGATTATCTAGACGAGGTTTATCTAGACAAGAATTCTCTAGACAATTATCTAGACAAGGTTTATATGTCTCTGAAAAAAATGCGAAAGAAAAAACCTGAAAGAAAATATATGGACTTTGATTGGAAGTTTTTCGAAAAATATCTAGTCAATTTGGAGGCTGGGAAAAAGATCGACCCTAACCATAATACAAATACTAAGATTGAGACTCAGAATTCTCAAATAATTGAGAATGCAAATTCTCAAATAATTGAGAATGAGAATTCTGAAATAATTGAGAATGAGAATTCTGAAATAATTGAGAATGAGAATTCTGAAATAATTGAGAATGAGAATAGAGGTCTTATTTATGATATCGTTCCAAAAATGCTCTTGGATCCAGAAATCGAAAAGGATCCAGAACTCAAAGAAGATCCAGAACTCAAAGAAAATCCAGAAATCAAAGAAGACAAAAAAAGCTTTTTTAATTGGATGGGAATGAATGAAGAAATCTTAAAGGCACCCAGAGCGAATTCGAATGAGGAAGATTCGAATCAGGAAGATTGGTTCTTCCCAGAATTTCTGCTACGTAAGAGGACATATCAAATGAACCCGTGGCTTAGACCTATGAAGTTACTTCTTTTCAATTTCAAAGGAAAAGAAGAAGAAGAAGAAGAAGAAGAAGAAGAAGAAGAAGTTAGTCAAGGAAAAGCAAATGTTAGTCAAGGAAAAGCAACTAAAGGAAAAGCAACTAAAGGAAAAGCAACTAAAGGAAAAGCAAATGTTAGTCAAAACATCGAAGACATCGACATCGAAGACATCCAAGAAGTTATTAGAGAAGATTATGAAAAAGGGTTCAGTAAAAAAAAAACACAATACCGGAGTGACTCGCCGAGGCTAGTAGATTTCGTTGACCTTCAAGCGAAGTATTTGGGTTTTAGCATCCACACCGAGCGGCTAGTTGAGGAGGATATGCTCGAGCGGCTGAGCTTAATGCAGATGGTGGGTAACACAAAAGGGCGTTTACAAAGTAAACGAAGGCTTTTAGCCTATTTGAAAATGGGAGATCTGCCGCTAGACAGAATTGTCAGTCATTATTCGAAGGAGTCTACTCTGTTTAGCTGGGCGGAATTTGGTTTGATGAAGTTCCAACCCCTATTAACTTCGTCTATAAAAGATCTGGAAGAATTTCTTATGTATCAAGCCATAGGTATTTCATTAGTTCATAAGAGTAAGCAACAAACTAATCAAAGATACGGAAAACAAAAAGATGTTGATAAGGATCATTTTGATTTGCTTGTTCCTGAAATGATTTTATCGTCTAGACGGCGTAGAGAATTGAGAATTCTCAATTCTTTAAATTTTCATTTCAAGAATAGGAATGGTGTGGATAAAAATCCAGTATTTTGCAAGGAGAACAACATAAAAAGCTGGGGTCAATTTTTGGATGAAAGTAAACACCTTGATAGAGATCAAAATGAATTAATTAAACTCAAGTTCTTTCTTTGGCCTAATTTTCGATTAGAAGATTTAGCTTGTATGAATCGCTATTGGTTTGATACCAATAATGGCAGCCGTTTCAGTATGTTAAGGATCTATATGTATCCACGATTCAAAATTCGGTGATGGTACATTTTTCCTATATATTCTGTACCATATATGTTATATGCAAGCAACCAGATGCACATTTGCCCTGTCTTACATCATAGGATACTGTGATACTAAGTTAATGACAAATTAATTAGATCTAGAAAAAAATCAACAGAATCTTCGTACTAAAAAACTATTCGCTTTTGTGAGTGTAAAAATGTACCATCCTTTTGAATCACTATCCGAATCAAATTCCAAATTGCTTAATTGATAAACTCAGTCAAAATAATGCCAGAAATTCCGATTGTTGTGTATACTACATTCAAATTTCTGGCATTATTCTTACGGATCAATAAAATTCATATCTGTCAAAAGGGGAGGGAAAAATTCTTTTATGGTAAAAAATTCATTCATTTCAATTATTTCGCAAGAGGAAAACAAAGAAAACAGAGGGTCTGTTGAATTTCAAGTAGTCAGTTTCACCAATAAGATACAGAGACTTACTTCACATTTGCAATTGCACAAAAAAGACTATTTA